TCACGCTACTCCAAATTGCCAAGAAGAGTTTGATTCTTTTTACGAACTTAAATTAATATTGGTAAATCTTCGAATCTAGAAATTCATTTCGGACAACTGAACCTTCTCAAACTGTTTCTTCTTAAGAACCAAAAAAATTTGTGCCAAGATAACAGATGCAAAGAAGAATAAAAGTCCTTGAACACGTAATGGATCTTGAAGTACTATTTCTGCATCCCCTTGACCAAACCCACCCACATTAGGATTACTCGTTAATGGCTGATCAAGTTTGATAGATTCGCCCTCTGAAACAAGAAGTTCGGGTCCTGGGGGGATAATATCAACCACTTGACGTCCATCCGACGCATCCGTTATGGTTATTTCGTACCCTCCTTTTTCTTTTCGTATGATTTTACTTATTATACCAGCCGCTGTAGCGTTATAAACTGTATTGTTACTCTTGCTCCCGTCGGGATAAATCTGACCCCTTCCTCTGTTCCCACCTACATATATGGGGTATTTTAAGAAGTGAACATCTTTATTAGTAGCAGGATCCGGGGAGAGAATAGGAAAGGTAATTTCACTATATTTCTGACCCGGAACAGGACCTATAACAAGAATATTTTTTTTAGTGGGGCGGTAGCTTTGAAAAGACAGATTGCCTATCTTTTCTTTCATCTCGGGCGAAATACGATCAGGGGGGGCTAATTCAAACCCCTCGGGTAAAATAAGAACAGCTCCCACATTCAACCCCCCTTTTTTACCATTAGCAAGAACTTGTTTTACTTGCATATCATAAGGAATTTGAACAACTGCTTCAAATACAGTATTAGGAAGTACCGCTTGTGGAACCTCAATATCCACGGGCTTATTAGCTAAATGGCAATTAGCACATACAATACGTCCGGTCGCTTCTCGTGGATTTTCATAACCCTGCTGCGCAAAAATGGGATATGCATTTGAAATGGATGTCCGATTTATGATATATATCATCAGCGATACGGAAATAGATCGAGTAATCTCTTTCTTTATCCAAAAAAGGGTATTTTTAGTTTGCATGGTCCAATCATTGATCCCAAAAATTTTACAATAAAATTAGGTAGGTCGCTTGTATCGTTCCCTATCCACAATTCTGCTATTTACTGAAATAATTTTACTGGAATATAGGAGTAGGGGAAATCCCCGTATGGATAGAAAGAAGGGAGTAAGTACGTCTTTAAATGCTTTGCTTATGTACAAAATAACAAATATTCGAGTTGGATCAGTCATTCATTGAATGATAAATCACTACAAGTGATGGCGATACACGATTTAAATAACGAAAGATCCAATATTTTAAAATTGTATCTAGAATGACTGGAAAAGTGGAAACAAGACCAGATATAATTTGATCATTATGAGCAAATCCAAAATCTTTGTAGACATAGCCAATCATTAGTTCCCACCCATGGGGCGAATGGAATCCGATACATAAATCAGTTAATAAAAGAATAGAAAAAGCTTTTATTGTGTCACTTAAGTTATATAGGAATTCTTGAACCCAAGAGTTCAGAATAACAAGTTCTTCATTAGCCAGAATAGAATAACCACTTAAAATAATGAAACAAATTATATTTGTCGATAAGTGCAAAACCGTATGGATATGCTCCTCATTGTGCATTTTGATCAATTGGATCGTTTCTTTATGGATTCCTAGACGAGGCGTTTGTAGATGTGTTTCCGGGTATTCTTTTATCATTTCGTCCAACAGTAAGAGTTCTTCTAACTCTATGAATTTTTCTAGAATACTTTTTTCTTGAATATCAGTCAAAAAGGTTTCGGATTGTCTAATATTCCACCAATTAGTAATCCAAGATTCGAGACTTTTATTAAATAATAAAGATATCCACCAGGGCAAAAATACTATAGATGTAAGATAGAGAAAAGGGAGAAATGATTTCTTTTTTGCCATTTTTTCACCTGTGAATTGGAATTGTTAATGAAAACACCTCATTCGTCGAATCTATGTGATCGAATATTTCTATCAACCATAAGTTCTATTACAAGGAATTGAACCTATGAATCTATTCCCTATTTTTTTTTGTGATTCAGTGGTTAGGCCTTGAATCTCGAAAGAATACAGAAATAGAATGAGAGCCCACTTTGTTTGAATTCGAATGAAGAAATAATAAAAAATCTTGTTTCCAGATACTTCAATTGATCAAATTCGAAGTCTCTTTTGATGAATCTCTGAAAGAATCACTTCAATTCAAGTACTGAATATTAATTATTCAAATTTCAAACCAAAGGAACTTCCCTTTTCCTGTCTATCAAAGAAAGGTTTCAAAAAAAATTTCGCCGGCTACACTCACAGTCATAGTCCAGGAAAAAAATGGAGAGAGATTTCTATTTATGAAGAATATTGTGTCAAAAATGAGCGGCAAAAAAAGACAGAAAAGTTATCCTTAGAAGAGATCCAATTCTTTGATCATTAATAAACACAAAAGAAAGAAAAAAAAAAAGAAAGGAGAGATAATTTACAGGATATTATCCATCTGTATCTAACGTGTCAATTCATATTGAAAATAAAAATTGAAAAAAAAAAAGAGAAATTCTTTATTCCAAAATCTTTTGCTATACGAGATGAATCTATTCTTTTGGTTTGTTACTTGTTTTTTACTGAATTGAGTTGGATGTATTTCCATACACATAAAAAAAAACTTTTTGTGGACATGGACAAAAAAAGTTTCGTTTTATAGATGTTCTGTATACGTCTATTTTGGTTTGAATGAACGTTCTAAAAAAAACTAAAAACTTTTGAGTTCTTGAATTTTTTCTTTGCCGCGGATAAAGAAGTTATTCTTCAGTTCATTTCAAAATACTTCAATTGGCACGCGCAAGAAATAGGCTAATTCAGAAGCTTTTTGCTCAATTTCTCGCGGAGTCAAATTCTCATCAGTACGCGTCAAAGGAATGGCCCCCTGTCCTTTGATTTCCATATAAAGGACACGCCGAGCATAAATACCTTCTTTAACTTCTATTCTGATAGACTGAATATCTTTCATACGGAATCGTAGGAAGATACGACGATTTTTTCCAGGAAATCCCCAACGAAAAATACAGACTATTCCTTCTTTTCTATCGAACCGATCATAGCCACTACCTACATTCCACGAAATTGTGCACCACAAATAGGAACTAATAAAGAGACCTGCGATCCCGTAGAAAGACATCACGATCCCTTGTGGAAAAAAAATTATTTGCTGAGACGGAACTAAAGATATCAAATTCTTACCGAGATAACTTGAAGCTCCAACCAATACGAATCCTAATGAACCTAAAAAAAGGATAAAGGCCCAGCAGAAATTACTTATTTTTCGAGACCCCACTATAAGTTCTATCCATATATGTTCTGATCGCCAACTCATACTAGATCCGGTTGCATTTTATTGGAATTGATAAAAAAATCCAAATTTACTTTCTTTTTTATTTCCGAAATAACTCTCATCAACTAGCGCTATTCTGTTCTGATGTAACCCTTTAGGAGTAATTCATCTAATTGGTTAGGTCCAAAATAATAGAATCCCCCTTTTATGGTCTCCTATAGATATCTACATACATATAGATACGTTGACTTCACATTTAAGACATTCGCCTGATTCCGATCTATTTGAAATTAGCGATAAGTCATTTACTCATCTATTTACGCATACATAAGAGCTCCTTTATTTATTTTATGTTCAGAGGAAGCTGCACGTTATACCATATTTTATTAAATAGATATTATCTAAGTGTTGAAAAAAATAGATGAGATTTGGACCCTAAAAAATCTTGTTTTTTTGAACATGAAGAGATAAAGAAGCCATTGCAATTGCCGGAAATACTAAGCCCACCAAAGGCACAAAAATAGAGGGTAAGTTTAAGTCGTTGAGAGTTGTCATAGAATGGGTACCTCGATTTAATATTTGTACCTGTTATAAAGATAACATTAGAATTCGTATATAATTATACTAAGTATATCTAAGTGAGTATATATAATATACTAAGTGCAAGGAATGTATAATTTAATAAATGTGACTTATTCGTCTTTCTACACGAAAGATATAAATATATGTATGATAATTCATTCTTGTCTTTTAAATTGAATTTAATTCGAATTTTTAATTAATTAATAAACTAAAGAATTTAGTAAAAATTCCTGAAAGATTCGTTCGAATTAAAGGGATTCTTGGGAGATAGAGTAGAAAGATACTCTATATCTCTATTTGAATTTTCTATATTTGAATTATATATACATAGGCAACCCAGCAAGAAGGATGAAATTCAGTTTATTTTCCTTTGCCTAATTTGAATTTCTCAAAAGGAAGATTTTTCTTTTTTTATCTTGTTAATAGAGGTTTACTGAATAGTAATCGGGAATATTGGTATAAAAAAAAAGAATTATCCGTATGATTCTTTATACAATTTCAAATTCAATCTTATGTCACGAAAGAAAAAAAAATACATTCGAAGAATGTTGATTTTGATTCGGACAAACTAACTATTTTTCGCTACAAATCAACTAAATTAACTAATTTAACTTAAGGACCTACTTAATTGAATTTGAATTCAAAGGAAAAAAAGCGTGAAGTTTAAATAACTCACTCAGAACACCCTTTAAAGGATTACGTGGTACGATTGGATCGAATAAGCCCTTATGGAATAAATATTCAGCCTCTTGTGAACCTTCCGGTACTGTCTTATTCAATGTTTGTTCAATTACTCTTTTCCCAGCAAATGCAATGTATGCATTAGGTTCGGAAATAATGATATCCCCCAACATCCCAAAACTAGCCGTCACCCCACCAGTAGTAGGAGATGTAAGGATTGATATATAGAATAACTTTTTATTTGCTTGATAATCATATAAAGCAGCAGAAATTTTCGCCATTTGCATCAAGCTCAAACTTCCTTCTTGCATACGTGCTCCTCCGGAAGCACACACTATAATAAGAGGTAAAAATTTATTGATAGCATACTCAATCAAACGCGTGATTTTCTCG